GAAAAATTATACAAAATAATATACGAGTCACCACTCCCTCCCTTATTTTTGTTTTATTTCTTTAATTGAAATTTATTTAATTAGAATGAAGTTCCTTAAAAACCTCCGCCTTCTTTAAAATATCATGAACAGTTCCTGTGGGTTGAGCGCCTTTTTCAAGGAAATGTAGAATAGCAGGAACATTTAAATAAGTTTCATTCTTTATCGGATCATAAAAACCTACGTTCCGAAGATCTCTTCCTTCTCTTCGGGATCGAACATCAATTGCAACGATTCGATAGACGGCTCATTGGGATAGATGTAGATGAAAAATACCCCCCCCTAGAAACGTATAGGAAGTTTTCTCCTCGTACGGCTCAAGAAAAAATGATTCGAAGTTATTTCTATGTATAGAATAGTATAGAATTCTAATGGCAAATGGGTCCATAAAATCATCAAATCAACTAGGCTATGATTTATGATTTAAGTCCCATTTTCTTCTTTCTTCCTGAAAAAGAAAAAAATCATTTGTACTCATAACTCAAGTTTGATAACTCTCAAATAGCTCAAAGAAAAATCCTTAGGCATTTATTTCATTTATTGAGTGGTCTCTAACCCCCTTTTTGTTTGTCTCGTTTTAAAAAAACGGAATTCTTCATTCTGACCCAGTTATAGTTATTGAGACAATTCAAACGGTGTTTCCTTGTTCTGGGATCCTTTATCTTTATTTTGAATCATTAGGTTTAGACATTACTTCGGCGATCCTTCATCCTTTCAAAACGGCAGCAACATACCCTTTTTGTGATTTCTTTCTATCAAAGAATCATATGAACGGTGGATTCCCGAACGATACACTTTGGATCGAAAGAGTTTTATCAATTCCAACAATTTTTTCTTTTTGGGTGGAAACTTGCTTGAATTGAATTCTTTCGATTTATATATCAAAGATATACTTACGAAGTTGTTCCAATTTATTGATTGGCATTAACCCTAGATCCCTGCCCCCGAGAAATGAATCAATACTTTCTACTCGAGCTACATCATGTACTATTTACTTTACATTACAACCAAACAAAAAAGAGAGGTTCTAGTGGAGCAGAATAGACGATGTCGAGCCAAGAGCACCTTCATTCCTATATAAAATGATGGATGTAAGAATCCACAATGGATCGTGTTCTTCAAGTCGCACGTTGCTTTCTACCACATCGTTTCAAACGAAGTTTTACCATAACATTATTCCTCTAAGTTGGAACCGGTATGGAAATGATTCAATATTCAATTATGGAATCAAGAATAGTCATTGGTTCAGTCGGTACATAGTAATCTAGATTTTTTCTCTTCTATTCTTCTATATGGATCTATATAGATGGATAGATATTTTTCTGAAGAAATCACAACAAGGATTCAACTTAACTCGATATTTGATTATACGAATACAACATTTTTTTATAAAAAAAAAAAAAATAACATAAATAAGACGAATAAATAAGTTTTTTTTTATTGCATCTTCAAGTGACTCAATAGTAGATATTTATCAATCTTACACTTCTTCAAGTACCAAAGATTCAACTCCTAAGGAATCATTCAAAATGATTTTAAAATTTTGATATTTATAATTGAAATGGATATTTTATTTTAAATATCAAAATTTAAGGGAAGGAATCACAAATTTTTTCACAAAAATAAAAAGACCATTGTCACCGAAATAGAACGATAAGAATACATATAAGCTAAACATTTCCTCATTTTATATGCATTTTTATATTTTATTTGATTTGAACCGTATGTAGTAGTTCTGTAATCTTGCCATACAATAAAACAATAAAGTGAATAAAATGGCTGACTCACTCAGGTCTGTTAATATAGATTTACAATTATTCATTAGAGCCAAACAAGTCCAGATTAAGTCCTTGCTCCTATTTTTTATTTTATCCTAATCCAGTCTTAAGAAACTGAATCCCATTGATTGAATTTAATCAGTACCAAGAACTCCCTCTTGTTTATAATTCAAGGGATCCTTAGAATTTTAGAATTTAGAGATTTATAGAGAACTAATAACCAGAGCCCCCTCATTTAAAGGATAGAGAATAATAGATAGGGAATATGGAAGCTTTGTTTCGCATTTCAATTCAAAATCCATCATTGAAAATTCAATTGGATATGGGACGTAAGGTTTTTTTTTCTAAGTAACTAACACTTCCTTCAATATGAATATTGAAAGGACCAAGCATATGATGAAAAGCCCGCCCAACCTTTTTAAAATTTTTTAAATGAACACTCTCCTCGTAATCTATGTTCCCATCTTACCTGGATTACAAATAACTTAAGTTACATCCGCGTGTCATTTAAACTAGATTCTGGTTTGTGAAAAAAAAAAAAAAAGATATGATTCAGAGAAGAGTTATTAAAAATCAGAAACAAGAATCACATTCGATCCAATATTAGACCTTTAAACAGAAAGTTTTTCAAAAACGGAATCTTTATTCGGATAGAATGGATATGCTCTGGGACGGAAGGATTC